AGAAAAGAGTTTTCTAGCATTTGACTACGTACCACTAAAGGATTTAATCGCAAACTTGACAGATAACCCAGAAACTCTAAATTATCTTTAGATAATTGATTTATATTAACCTTTTGCGGTTGAAACCATATGGAAAAATAACATTGCCATAAATTAACAAAATAAAATTTCCATTTATTCATCAGAAGCGGTGTATCCTTTGTTGCCAGAATACTTTTTCCGTGATATCTAACATAATGTATGAAAGGATCCTTGAGCAACCCTAGGATCGCCGGAAAATTATTAACAAAGACTTTTAAAAAATGTTGTATTTTTCCATAGAATAAAATTCGCTCAAAAAGGACTTCATAAGATGTCGATCGTAAATGAGAAGACCGCTTGCGTAGAAAAACAAATATGGATTCGTATTCACATACATGAGAATTATATAAGAACAAGAAAAATCTTGGATTCAAAATTGATTTTTTTTTAATATCAAAATTCTTCCAATTGCAAGACTCGTATAGACAGAACCGAAAACAATGCAAAGAAGAGGCATCTTTTACCCGGTAACGTAGGGTTTGAACCAAGATTTCTAGATGGATGGGGTAAGGTATTAGTACATCTAACACATAATTAAAATGTGAGAATTTGTCTTCTAAAAAGGGAAATATTGAATGAATTGATTGTAAATTATAAGATTTTTTTAATTGTTTTCCTTCGAAAAAAGATCCTAATCTTAGGGAAAAAGGAATTTCTACAATCACTGCAAATAAAACAGATATCATTTGATAATAGAAAAGATTGGTATGTCCCAAAAAGGGATTTTGGTTCAAATCCTTAGTGGGAATAATCAAACGATTCTGTTCAGACATCCGCAAAATTAAGCGTTTCACAATTAATGAACTATATTTTTTGTCATAATCCGCATTTTCCAAGAAAATAGAGCGATTTCTATTTAATCTATTTAAACCATGATCATAAGCAAGTACATAAATATACTCCCGAAAAAAAAGTGGATATAGAAAACTCTGTTGCCGAGCCCCATCGAACTCTAAATATCCCTGAAATTTCTCCATTTGGATTGAAATTTGAATTGAATTGAAAGTAAAGTCTTTATTTTATTGAGTTATGAAATGACACATAGTGCGATACGGTCAAAATGAGGTATTAGACTACGAAAGCAATAGATACCTCATAAACAGGTAGACTGCTAATCGGATTCTCTATCTTTAATAGGTTTCTGTTAGTTATATTATAGAATAACAAAACAAAATGATTAGAAATCCTTTATTTTTTTAACCTAATCGCTCTTTTGATTTTGGAAATATATATATTTTTTTTATCAATATACTGCTTCTTTTACACATCCATCTCCAACCTAACCCAAACGGACTAGGGAAAAAAATAATTAGGACTCATGAAATTTTTGATAATAACACGCAAGAAAAAAACCTTCCCATACCCGTATTAGGCACTAATCTATTTTTAACATTTAACTTAGATCGGGTAATTTTTCAAATTACGAATGGAAGCTCGTTTCTTTTTTTTTCCTGGAATCAGGAAACCTGGTTTTTTATCCATCCATTTATATTTATTCACTCGACCCAAATTGGAATTCCTTTTTTTTTTCGACACCGAAAATAAAGTTGTACCGATCAGGAAAAAAAAAGTTATCTGAATTCTCCCTTGATACGACATGCTATTTTTTCCATTCATTCCTTTCAGGATCAGTCGTGGTCTTACAAACTCTACCGTAGATCTGTACGAATCCTTTTCTTCATACAAATGTGTAAAAGATGCTAGTCGCACTTAAAAGCCGAGTACTCTACCGTTGAGTTAGCAACCCCAAAAAACAAAAAAAAGAAAGTACTGCAAATATGTAGATACAACCAGAATAAAGAAAAAAAAATCCAGTCATGTGTGCGTCCGGGATAAATAGATCTATTTCTCTATGAGAGAATTATATTTGGTCGATACACTGTTGTCAATATGATTATGAATTTTTAATATAGCGAAAAGAAAAAAAAAAGCTTAACCCCTTGGTTTGTTAGTTCATACAATGAATAAAATCAATAAATATATTATTTTATATACAGTATTTTTTTTTTATACAATAAAATTTTGTATTTATACAAAAAATCTAATTTATATAGATCCAAAATTATTTTCATAAATTTATTTCTGATTATAAAAAATAGTAGTTGTTAGCAGGGTTTTATTATTAGTATTCCTACTAAGGTACGAATACTAATAATAAAAGTAGGAATACTAATAATAAATCGAAATGCTAAAAAAAATGATGGAAGCGAAAGAGGAGGAAAGAAAAGAGTAAATAAAATTTGATACCAAGCTATATACGAGTCTTTCACATCCTCTTTTTTATGTTTCATTAATTCAATTTCATTTTATTAAGACTTAATTCCGTAAAAATCCCTGCCTTCTTTGAAATATCATGAACTGTTCTTGTTGGTTGAGCGCCTTTTTTAAGGAAATCGAGAATAGCAGGAAGATTTAAATAAGTTTGATTTGTTATTGGATCATAAAAACCCACTTTCCTAAGATCTCTTCCTTCTCTTCGAGATCGAACATCAATTGCAACGATTCGATAAACGGCTCATTGGGATAGATGTATATGAATAATACCCCCCCCTAGAAACGTATAAGAGGCTTTGGCCTCGTACGGCTCGAGAAAAAATTAAATGAGTATGAAGTTAACTCTCTGTATAAAATACAAATATTAGATAGATTAATAAAAATATTAACTAAATTAGCCAGTATTGAAACCCTAAAAATTTTTTTCCATAAAAAGAATTCGTAACATTCTTACTCTCGTAACTCAAGTTAAATAACTCTCAAATATCTCAACAGAGAATCCTTAAGTACTCTTTTTATTGAGTAGTCTCTAGCCCTTTTTTTGTTTGTCTAATTTTTTAGAATCAAATTTTATTCTTCATTCTGATCTAGTTGTTCAAACAATTTAAAACTGGATTTCCTTGTTTCAGGATTCTTTATCCTTACTTTGAATCTTTGGGTTTAGACATGACTTCGGTGATCTTGAATCGTTTTATTAAAAGGGCAGCAACAAGCCCCTTTTTTGTTTATGATTTCTTTTCTTTCTATCAAAGAATCATACAAACGCTTTATTCACGCATGATAGACTTTTGATTCAAAGAATTTTACAAATTAAAAAAAAATTGCTTTTTCCATTGTAAAATTGCTTGAAAGGTCTTTTTTTCAATATAAAAATAAAAAAACTTACGAAGTTGTTCCAACTTATTGATTCACACTAACCCTAGATCCTTACTCCTGCGAAAAGAATAAAAACTTTATATTATCCTCGAGCTCCATCCTGTACTCTTTTTTTTTTTTTTATTCCAAAAAAAAAGAACACAAAATGTCGAGCCAAGAGCACCTATATTCCTATATAAAAAGTGGCGGATCAAAAAATCCACAGCAGATCATGTCCTTCAATTCAAGTCGCACGTTGCTTTCTACCACATCGTTTTAAACGAAGTTTTACCATAACATTCCTCTAGTTTGTGTAATTGATTCAATTATGGAATCATGAATAGTCATAGTTTAGTCAGTATATCGTAATCTATACTTTTTCTTTCTCTATGAATGGAATAGTGAATTTACGCGTAAAAGGTTCAGTCAGAATTCAAATGAATTCCATATCAGATTGTATATATGTAAAATAGAAATTGGAATAGAAAAATATATTTATATATATAAATATATATTTTTTTTATTCAAACTCTTAGAATCTAAGGTTCTACCTTACTTACCCGCATCACACACAAAAAAAGCAAATAGATTTTTTTGAATTCGGTTGAAATGATGAAAAATAAGTTGATTTTTTTTCGTTTCAATATTTTATTCTTAAAAATATATTGTATTTTTAAACAGAAATAGAAAGATGGTGTACAACGGCAATAGAAGATTTATTCCGTAATGGCTGTACTCTGGGACGGAAGGATTCGAACCTCCGAATAGCGGGACCAAAACCCGTTGCCTTACCGCTTGGCTACGCCCCATTTAGATTTTTATTCAAGACTACTAAAAGAGTAATATTGCTATTGGTTGTTCGTCAATTCAATTTCAGCCCAAATTAAATATAGATTACACTGGTGCTAGAGTTTTGACACGTATAGATATCAAATCAAACTGACTTTATTGATCATTACATAGAATTCAATTAAGATATTGTATGAAAATATTATTTCTTTAATTCTCATAAGAGAATGAAAGGATTTTTGATTGAGTAAGTTCAACAAAGTCTTTTTAGACTATTTTTCTTTATTTTTTCTTTATATAAAAAATATATTAATAACTCAATCAAAATTAAATTATCCACAAGAACACCAATTTTTGTTATGCTTAATATATTTAATTTGATCTGTATTTGTTTTAATTCTGCCCTTTTTTCAAGCACTTTTTTAGTCGCCAAATTGCCGGAGGCCTACGCCTTTTTGAATCCAATCGTAGATGTTATGCCCGTAATACCTCTTTTCTTTCTTCTCTTAGCCTTTGTTTGGCAAGCAGCTGTAAGTTTTCGCTGAAATTCTTAATACTGTCTTAGAAAAATTCACGTTTTTATTTCTTCCAACAATTCAAAAGATCAAAAAAAAATCTTGACGTATGAACGAACTCTCAATTCAAATATTGAATTTTTTTGGTAGCCATACTAAATCTGGATGATTATATTTCCTAAATTTTATCCACTTTTCCCTAAATGAAAGAACCTAATTAGATTCGAGCTCACAAAAATAAATAACTTTATTTTTTGGTATCAAAATTAGATATTTGGTATAAAACTAGAGAATCTATTCTCTTTTTTTTTTGAAAAAAAAAAGTAAGATCTTGGAGATTGTGTAATGCTTACTCTCAAACTTTTTGTATACACTGTAGTTATATTCTTTGTTTCTCTCTTCATATTTGGATTCCTATCTAATGATCCAGGACGTAATCCGGGACGTGAAGAATAAAAAAGAAAGGTTTTTTATTGCTTTATTTAATTAGTGGAAAGGCTCGAATTTTATTAGTATTTTATCTATTACACATCATCAAAAGGAGAAAGGGAAAGAGAGGGATTCGAACCCTCGGTACGATTAACTCGTACAATGGATTAGCAATCCAACGCTTTAGTCCACTCAGCCATCTCTCCTAATTGAAAAGGGATACTTATTAGGTTCCATTATAAAAAAAAAGGCTTGAAAAAAAACCTTCTCCACGTTATTCTTAATTCTTAAAAAGCTTTCTTTTTTTTGTATAGATTATTCTTTATATTATATATATTTTTTTCATTTTCTATATTTTATTATATATATAATAATATTTTTTTTTTTAATATATTTATCATCTATTTATATATAATATATATATTTTTATTATATAACTTTTTTTATAGAACTTTCTCAGTAATTCTATATTACACAAAAAATTTAGATAAAGATTAGATAAAGAAAAGGCTCGAACTCGAAAGATAAATAAATAAAACCACAATAATAAAAAAAGAGAATCCTCTTTTTATTTTGTCTCGTCCAAACACAAGTAAAAGATCTTTTTTATTTTAATAGCCTGGCCTGGTCAGTCCCCAGCCGGGCCTTTTTTTGTTAAAGTTAAAAGACTCATCCAATGTAGTTTTAGAAAAAAAAAATCTGAAATTGAAAAAAAAAGTGGAATCCGCTTTACTAATTTTATTAAGCCTACGCGTCGACGCTATAATTTTATAAAATTTTTTTTTTCAGATTTTTTTATTACACCCCCGATTACTTTGTTCGACAAAAGGTCAATTTATATACAATAATTGCATTGTAGCGGGTATAGTTTAGTGGTAAAAGTGTGATTCGTTCCTTTAATCCCTTTAATAGTTAAAGGGTCTCTCGGTTTGATTCATCTTCCGATCAAAAACTTTATTTCTTAAAAGGATTTAGTCCTTTACCTTTCAATGAAAAAATCAAGGAAGATTATAAATTCTCGTAATTTGTATCCAAAGACTCTAATCAATTGTAAATTTGGATTATGAAATTACGAAACATAATTTTTGAATTGGATGACTATTTACAATTCAATAAGTATAACAAGAGGATCCATGGATAAAGCTAGAAAAGTTTCTTTCTAATCGTAACTAAATCTTCAGTTCTATTCATCGTTTGGTATAGAAAAAATTGAAGCAAAATAGCTATTAAACGAGAACTTTGGTTTACTAAAGACATCGACATATTATATTGTTTTAGCTCGGTGGAAACAAAATACTTTTCCTAAGGATTCTATTAAATAGAAATAAAGAACGAAGTAACTAGAAAGATTGTTCGGGTTCTCCCTTTCTATCTTCTAGAAGGATCATCTATAAAGCAAAATTTTCTGTGAAAGCACCCAAGCGGAAAAAAAGCTAACATAGATGTTATGGGTCGAATTTTGATTTTGATTTCGTTCCCGTCGTATTTTATTTGGTAACTTCTCCATATATCATAAAGGAGCCGAATGAAACCAAAGTTTCATGTTCGGTTTTGAATTAGAGACGTTAAAAATATAAAAAAGATCAATCGACGTCGACTAAAACCCTTAGCCTTCCAAGCTAACGATGCGGGTTCGATTCCCGCTACCCGCTCTAAATTCTAAATTTCCCCCCTTTTATTAGAGACATTTTTATGTATTAGAATTGTCTAAAAGCAATTGTGTATTGAATTAATTTCAATACACAATTGCTAAAAATATTTCGCACCTTCTTTTTTTTTATAACAACTATAAAGTAAAAAAAAGCGAAAAGCGTCCATTGTCTAATGGATAGGACATAGGTCTTCTAAACCTTTGGTATAGGTTCAAATCCTATTGGACGCAATATCAATATAGATATAAATATATTGATATTTATCTATTATTTCCATTTATATATATATTATAAAATATATTTTTATTCTTTTTAGAAAAAAAAAATAAGAAAGAATATAGAATAAGAAATAAATTCTGAATGCTTTAATATTTAATATTAAACAGATATTAGTTATATATTTCTTTATTTATATTATATATATATACTTAACTTAGATATACTTCTATATTATCGATTATATAATTTCTGAAAAATTTAATTAAAGAATAAAATTTACAAAAAAAAGAAGGATCCATTTCCTTTTTTAGACTTTCTCCTGAAGTACAAAACGTTCTAATTGTTCTTGAATACCTTCTTTCAACAAGCTTTCTGCTTCAGCGGTTAATGTCTTGGTAGAGGATATGATTTCTTGGAACTGAGGTTTGTTCGTTTTTAAGTAAGTGCGTAACTGAACGAGAAATTTTCTTACTTGTCCAATTTCTAATCCATCCAGATAACCGTTTGTTCCGGTATAAATGGTCATTATCTGTTCTTCCACTGTGAGAGGGGCTGATTGGGATTGTTTCAGTAACTCACGCAATCGTTGACCTCTTGCCAATTGATTCTGAGTAGCTTTATCGAGATCAGAAGAAAATTGGGCAAAGGCTTCTAATTCAGCGAATTGAGCCAATTCCAATTTTAAT